AGACCAGAAGCCTTGGAGTTTATAGAAAACAACATGAATAGTTTCAATCTTCATGATCCCCGCTCTCATTATGACAAAGTTTTAGTAGAGCAGACCCTTCGGTACTGTATCCAAGATGCACAACGAAACGGTCATCGCTCAGCTATATATAAAATTCCTCCGGCATTTCCTTGGCGGATAACTAGAAGTTAAATCTCATTTTCCATGTTATCTTATAAGTCCTTTCTTGTCGCAGTTGCTTACTTTCTTCGACTATTCTGTACCTCTCTAAAGACATTCGGGAGCTGGCTTGGCTTGATGGCATAATGTTTTTGGCTAGAGAAAAGGAGCCTTTCGCTGTAAGAGCGCTGGCCCTTGTCATGGTGAGTTTGGTTGCTTCCATAAAAAGGGGAAGTGGAGTGGTGAGGCGGGCCCCTTCATTAATGATTATTAATGATTAGGCAGAGAATAATTTCATTTGAGTTTGGTGCTAAGATACAAAGGTAAATGAGTTGTTTAATAGGTTTTATGACAGTGAAACAAAATGAAGGGCGGGGAGGGTAGGGGCGGATGTAGCCAAGTGGATCAAGGCAGTGGATTGTGAATCCACCATGCGCGGGTTCAATTCCCGTCGTTCGCCCATCAATCAATAAATGGACCATTTGTTACGGAGACACAAGACAAACCTAGAAAGCATTTTTTCTGCAAGTCATCTCGAGGCTTTCAAACGGATCCATCCAAGCAATTGGTATCCGCGAAGGCAAATCCTCAGTGACTTTTCTTTCTTCCGCAGCGCCATTCCTCGACTTGGTTGACCTTCGCAGCAACATACACAGTTGACGTGGCCTCACATCCCGCACTTGACGGTGGACTTCCTCACAACTCATTGGCAACAGACCGGGTTGGCCTTGGACTTCGACCGGGCATGAGAACACAACATCGGGTTTTTATTCCTCACTTCTTTCATCCTCGTTTATAATCGATAATTCCTTATATAAGAAGATTCGAATTCCAGTCACTTTAGATATCAATCGAGAAAACGCCGCCCAAAGAAACTTCGCCGCGTGTGGACCAGGTCCTTTTAGGCGGTCCCGCGAAGTAGGTCCCCGGCCGTCCAAGATTGTACCTAACTACTGGAATAGATCTTCTGTTCTTCTTTGCTTAACACATAGAAGTTCGTTCTTGCCGGTGGGGAAAAATAGCCTAAAAGTCATTGTTCTGAATTCAGAGGAGTCAAGTAAAGCACGCATAGGAATAAAGAGAGAAGTCCCCGTTTACTATAATAGGAATGTGCCCACGGGAGAGAGCGGAGTTCGTTGCTTTGAACCAGGTTTCATAAAGAACCAATCTTGTTTTCTTCCCTTGCAACCTCTAGAATGAGGAAAAGTAAGATTGGCCTATTCGAGTTTTGGAGGTCTGTGTAAAAGGAACATGAATTTCCACCCTTGTTTTCTTCCTTTCAATGGACTGTGTAAAAGGATTGGTTTGTGTTTAGCGATAGGTTGCTCTCAAACGATAGCCAAGTTTGATTTGCTGTTTTAGCCTGGGTACGTACACATACGCGTACTATAGAATCTAGATGTCTGATTGGTCTCCATAGCTTGATTTGCTTTCCTCCTAGCTGGATGGGTTTCTTGCTTTCTGCCTTGATTGAGAACCTCGAATCGTTGTTATCGTTTTTAGTAGAATTGGGTTCTTAATATTAATAATAGGCATGCTGTCTCCTCTTTTGATTATTCCTACACGCACGAGAGGAGCAGACGGTTGAGCGTTGATGGGCAGGTGATAAGATCTGTATTGGATAAGTTTCTTTCACCTGTACCATGATATGCCTGATTGGCTGTTTATAGAATTGGTCCAGGAATGCTGTCACTCAATTACTAGGTCTTCTTCCCACGTGTACGTAAATATAAGAGAGTGAAGGCTTTCACTAGCGCCTAACGTTTTAGCTAAGGGAAGCAGATAACAAGCGACGGAGGCGGGTAAGCGGAGGCGGGTAAGCGACGTATTAATAGTTAAGCGACGGAGGTAAGCGGAGGAAGCGTAGGAATCGGTTACTCAACTGCCCTTAGACTAGTGTAGCCCGATAGGACTCCTTTAAATGAGTCCGACGGCTAACAGCTAATACCTGCTATCTCGGCAACTCCTACCGATCAAGCAAGGAAGAAAGCAACTCTCGCTGGAGGGACAACTCCAGCTCAGGCAGAGCTAACCATTGAAGAACTAACTGATAGAACTACAAGAAACCAAAGGAAGAAGGTAGATACTTAAGTTAACAGTCAAACAAAAGAAAGCAAATGAAGGCACAAAGAAGGAACAAAGGAACAGACCTTAGAGAAGAAGGAGAACAGTCACAGATAGATTCAAAGCTAAGGAGGAAACGAGTAAAGAAAACAGATGGCATCTTATATAGAGTATAGAGAAAGATTCTCACAATAAAAACAAGAAGGAGAATTTGACTCTTCAACCGGAACCCGCGCCTGTGCGCCTACCGAGCTAGCAACACCCCCTCTTTCTCCCCCACAGAAGGACAGTGATATAACAACCCTTAGGTTACAATCAACCATGAATTCCAACAAGGAGAAGCCAAGGAACAAGACATACCGAAGGAGGGCCTAGCTAGTCTAATAGGACAGGTAAAGCAACAACCGAGAGAGGCCTTGGCCTTTACATTTTCAGCATCCCGGGCTCCATTCGCCCATCAATCAATAAATGGACCACTAAATATAAATAGGAGTCGAACCGGTGACGTGTATTCAGCAACACCGGAGAGGAACACCATAAGGAAACTTCTATACATATCCGGTAACAGACAAAAAGCACTACTTGAAATAATCACTGATAGAGCTATCGGAGAACAATAGAAACAAGGCGTACCGAGCGTACCATAGAAAGACACGTTCGCCCGCCTTCGACAGACCTTCGTTCCTAAGGACACGTTAGGAACTTCCCTCTTGATCGATAATTAAGTATAAAAGAGGATTCTCTTTCCAGTTAGCTATTAATCGAGAGAGGACCGACCATAGAAACTTAGCCGAGAGTGGATCACAAGTCCTTCTACGTAAGGCGATCCCGCGAAGTAGGCAACGGTGCCTCTGATCTTTTCTTACTACTGGAATGGGAATGGAAACCTTCTTTTCTTTCGGTGGGGAAAAAGACCTTACTCCACTTATACATTGAAGAAAGACCAATCCCAAAAGATGAGTGAGTTAGCCCACTTGAAGTAGAGTGATTGGATACCAAGCTATGGATTGTCTACCAAGCTATGTATTTCCCCCAAGGTATGGATTGGATTTCCCGCTGAAGAAGATTGGTCTATCCCCCGCTCAAGAAGAGTAAGATTTCCCGCCTCTAAATAAAGAGTAGGAGTAGATCGCCCGGGCTCCGAGTGATAGGCCTAGCGCGTACTGATGCCCCGGCTTGCCCCCGGGATGAGGCCCCTGGAAACGCTATTGGGTACGCGTCCTACGAATATGGTTTCGATCTCAACCGATTCCTTGTCCACCGATCGTACCTTTCCTTCACCTTTGTTTGAAACCGCACTTACTTGGTTTGCCTTCAGTCGTACTTAATAGAGTCTGCCTTTAGCCGTACTTAATAGAGTCCTGCCTTCAGCCTAGCTTGGGTCCGGTCCGCCGTCTATAATCTATTCTCTTCTCCTCCCTGCGTTCTGCCTTGATTGTAGAGTTGGAATCGCCGTTTTCGTTTTCTGGAGAATTTCTACCACTTAATTTTGTTGGAATTTCTCCCACTGAATTCCAACTCGAGGTAAAACAGGCATAGGAATCCAGGCATAGAAAGAGTAAAGGATAAGAGGAGCTGTGTTGACCCTAAGGGCTGATGTGAAGTCGGAGTAAAGTTTTCAACTGGATCAAGCAGATGGTAGGAGTATCGTGGATTTGAATCCCTGAGTGGTTAGTTCGTTAAGTAAAGAGATGACTTCCCAAGTAGTTCCCAAGTAGTTCCCTAGCCTAGTATTCCCCTATCGTAGTAGTGAACTATCAAAGTATCCAACTGAAGTCAAAGTATTCACCTGAAGTAAGGTTTCATAATGGTCTGCCTTTTTTGTGAAATGATAGACTGTCTGGCCGAGTAAGGTTGTGAATGCGTCTATTCTTCTTTCTTCTAGGTCCCCTCCGGTCAAGTGAGCGAAGCGAGTGCCTTCTTAAATCGTCACTTTCTAAATGTCCTACTGTTGGTAAATGTAGTGAAGGAGGGTTTGAACGAGGATAGGACGTAGTCCGGTCGTTTGACCCTCCTGAAGCGGCTAAGGAATGCTCGTACTGCTGCTGTTACTGGGACGGCTAGTGCTGCCGCACTGTTTTCAGCCTATTTGGTTGCAGCTGCTGTTTCTGCCTTGTTTGGGCTCACTTCACGGTTCTTAAATCTCTGTCCTGCTTCTGCCGAGCTTGGTTGTAGCTCAGTAGTGTGAGGGAAGGCGAACGAAGAAGCAAACTCTGTTCAAAGCGGAGAATGCGGATGAGTCTGTCCACTTATAAGGATGAAAGCGAGGCAACTGTTAGAATGTCTTTGTTGTTTGAGTTTGAACTGTATGATCTACCTCTTCCCTTCGTTCATCTGTAGTTCTCTTTTATTTATTGTTGCTTCATATGCCGAAAAAGGAGCCGTCGGTCGAAGACCAAAGCCCAGTCCCCGGGGTCGCATGTCTGAGCTGTTCTTGGTGTAAAGAGTAAATGTAGCTCAGTAGGGCCTTGGTTCTTAATAGAGAAACTTGTGCCTTGACTTTCCTCCTTCCCCGCGTCCGTGAATGGAATGGGTTCTTGGCACGTGTTCATTCTTTTTGCTGGTCTTTCTACGTCTTCCTCTGCTGTTGAATGAAAGCTTTGCTCGCCTACGGTTCGGCTTGCTTGTTCCCCTTCACTGACTTCTACGACTAGCTACGGCTTCTTTCCCTTCTTTTAGCCTTAGATAGATGGGTCTCTTTCCTTTAATCTGCTTGTTTAAGCGGCGTATATTGTAGCTGTTCCTGATCCGAGGTGAGCCCGATTCGATCCCGGTGAGACAGCTTGGGGGTCTCTTAGACCCAGGGGTGACGATCAACGTGAGAAACCTTCTTCTAGGCTCTTCCCTTGGGTCATAGGTGAGTTCCTCAGTTAGTATCTTTGATAGCGAGGTAGGACTCGGCAACTCCTTAAGAAAGCACTGTGGTTTAGGTTCCTGAGCTGGGTTCCCAGCGAGACCTAAGGTAGTTCCGTTTGCCTGAGCCAGGATAAAGCTCTCGATTTCTCTTATGACTGGGCCCTATTGTAGTGGCGGAACCTTATGAGTGGTAGTGGAGCGGAGCCCTTTAGTTGAGAAGCCGCATAAAGATATGAAAGGGAAAGTAGTCTGTTGTAATAATGGCTTTGAAACTCCCCCATCTTCTGAAGCTAAAACTGAAGTTGTTGCGCCAGCCTCCTCCCTTCAATCTTCAATTTCTTCGTTATTTCCCTCTCCTTTTGAGGGTTTTGGAACTACTTATCAAAGGAGAGCTTTCTTTGGCCTTTTAGTTCTTTCAGGAGAAGGGACTGGTAACCCTATTGCTACTGTTGTTTGAGAATACTATTGTTCTCTAAGTTCCTATTTCAGAGTTTGTGTTGGATCGAGAGGATCAATTAACACATGTGTGTTGAATGCGTGACATGGGAGTGTTCCCTAACCGTCTGGGAGTCTCTTGGGAGTATGCCCTACGGGCGACGCAGTGTAAAGGCAATCAGACGTAAGGTCCTGACCTGACTGGCCTAAGCATCTGATCGAAGGTTGAAAGTGTCACAGCTTCGATTCTTCTCGGGTGACTAGCTGAACTTCATGAAGGTTCGGATTCCTGATGAGCCCTATTGAGCGGAGCACTTTAGTTTCAAAGCCAATAAAGGTATATAAGGTACAGTAATCCGTTATAAGAATGGCTTTGAAACTCCCCCATCCCTGTCTTTTGCAGCGAAAGTTGAAGCTGCAGCGTCAGCCTTTCTTCTTCCTGCTCGAATTACTCCTTCTTTTTCATTCGCATACTTGACTCAAGGATCGTGTACGGTTGGGTGGACTCGGTCACGTTCGGTATGAGATCTATTACCTACCTTCTGCGCGCCTTCCTCTTCTTTGCCGACATCTCCTGCCGACATCTCATCGACATCACGCACGTAACTTATTAGATCGGAGCCTTTAGACGACGCTTCAGAAGTCTTTGATCGTACGTTCTTCGGCCCCAGATGGAGATTCTAGTGACCCATATGAAACATCACCGAGGGAGGCTAGAGATGATACACACCACTTGCGTCTTGAATTGCCCAATGATGAGGATTGGAGTCCTTTGGTAGTGTGCCCTGAGTGGCGGAGCAGTATACCGGCATTCAAATGCAAGGGGTGCAATTCTTTGTTTTGTTCCTAGATTCCTTTCATGCGTTTCAAGTGTCACAACATCAATTCCGTAGGGTTACTTGGTGAATCGGTGAAGTGTACTGTCTTATGCGCCTTAGTGCGATCGAAGATCACTTTGTTGCAAAGCCGGATAAAGGCATTAAAGTGGTTAACAGTCTGTTGAAATAAGGGCTTTGTAACCTCCCCCAACTTCTTCTGCAGCGGAAGTGGAAGCAGATGCTTTAGCCCTTTCCCCTTCTTTCGTTAATTGTTCCTCGTTCTCCTCTTCCTGATCTTGATCGATCAATCCTTCCCTGATCAGATCTTTCTCCTTTGAGAATGCCAATCCTGGACAAAAGCTGAGGGCGAACTATCATTATAGAGCCCTTTGGCCCACTACTCGTTTAAGTCTTTGAACGCCACCTTCCGGCTCAGATATTCTGGATCAGGGAATTCCTAAGATCAGAACTGGCCTAGGAGCAGAATTGGTTGCTTGACACACATTGCTAATTCGCCGTCGAAAACCAAGTTTGGGTGGTGAGACGTGTTGTCATTGCAAGATGGGCCAAGGGCCCTCTAAATGCTGTGGCTTCGAAGCGCGAGACAGCCATTTTGGTTCCCTGATCGTGCTGCTACCTCTGGACTATTGGGACTCTCCATTTTGAATGTCGTGTCAGGTCAACGAAGAAAGGCGAAAGAATCATCCACTTCTGTTGGAAGTCAAGCGGTCGAAGTTCAATGCGTTGTTGTTTCTGACGTGAAGGCAAAGACTTGTCTTCTGTGGTTGAAGTCCTAACCGGGTGCTGCTGAAGCCGCATAAAGACTATGACGCTGTTACTGTCGCATAAAAGACTATGGCATGCTGGTACTGTCGCATAAAGACGATGCCGAGCCCTCTCCCGAAAAAGACTATGACTTGGGTATTCCTGCCGCTGCTGCCACTCCTTTCGAGGTAGGACGATCGCTTAGGGCCTGTGTAGCTAGTTCCCTTGTTCCCTTGTTCCCCGTAGCTAGTCCCCTGTTGTTAGGAATGGGACTAAAGAGCTCTAACAGAAGAGCGGCAAGAGCTTCTCTGAAAAGACCTGTTCTCTTATCGCTTTGAACATTCTCCTGGGTTCCTAGCCCAAAGAAAAAGACAAGGCTGAGTTGCCCCTTCTACCATCTGAG